AGATCCCTCGGGTTTAATCATACCACTCCATTATATTGACAATTTCAAAAACCTGTTCATACTATATCATAGTATGATAGCGATTGGGCAAGTAGGCCCCCATCGTCTAGCGGTTCAGGACATCTCTCTTTCAAGGAGGCAGCGGGGATTCGACTTCCCCTGGGGGTAGGGTACTACGAAAGGAAGTTGATTATGGATTACCAAAAAGTCTAAAAAAGATTCTTCCTGGGTCGATGCCCGAGCGGTTAATGGGGACGGACTGTAAATTCGTTGGCAATATGTCTACGCTGGTTCAAATCCAGCTCGGCCCATAAATACGTCACAAGAGGTGGTATAACCCCCTTGTATTTCAGAAATACCTGATACGGAGATAAAAAAGAATCAAAATTTCTGCTAGATCCCTTATTTCCCTGGGATTGTAGTTCAATTGGTCAGAGCACCGCCCTGTCAAGGCGGAAGCTGCGGGTTCGAGCCCCGTCAGTCCCGACGGATCCAATAAATGCATCAATGAATCTCTCCTTTTTTTATGAAAGGGGCCTTATTTCGATTCTTTGTTTGGGTTTGTAACTATGTAACTGATAGAAGTGAAAGGGCAATCTGATGATACTTCATTAGATAATAATTGTACAAGAAAGGAAGACGTTAGGTTAGAGAAAAAAAGAAAATGGATGAGAAATAAAGGAATTTTGGATGGGGTCAGAAATCCAAGTTTGGGTTCGGTATGGATAAAAGAACTTCCTATGTTATACTATTCAATTCTCGACAACGAATTGATTTGATAGTTCCGATATTGTTATTCATGATATTGATCGGATTCAAGATAATCGAGATATTTTTTATTTAATTAATAATTTAAATAAAGGCAAAAGATTTATCCTCTCTATGGGACCAAATCCCGAGTTATTGTGAAGTAAAAAAACGATGAGATTATGGAAGTTAATATTCTTGCCTTTATTGCTACTGCACTATTCATTCTAGTTCCTACCGCTTTTCTACTTATCATTTATGTAAAAACAGTTAGTCAAAATAATTAGTTAGTTATTAAGTTTGAATAAAACTTGGGTTCCGAGTTCTTATCAAAAATTGACGAAATGAAAAGGATTCCCATTTCGTGTCTTAAATGAGCGGACTATAATTGGAAGTATTCCGATAGTATGGTAAGAAAGAATCATCTCTTTCTACCATACTATCTAGCTATTAGTGTTATTGTAGTGTATTAAAGTTGTACAATCTACAAAGTTGTACTCTAGTATCAGAAGTTTAGATTGATGTAGATCAATCTACAATATTATCTTGATATATGTGGATATTAATTCCACATATGGAATTGACCTAGAGACCCGTTCTTCTTATTTGCTACATCTATTTGTTCTTTATGTTGTTCTGACTATCAAAAAATTGATACAGTTAGATCGACAATTAGTAGTACCTCTAGAGGCCGCTTCTTCCCCATACTACGAGTGAAAGGGAAAATGTAAAGACTACCATTAAAGCAGCCCAAGCAAGACTGACTATATCCATGTGAATTATGTCCCCTATCTCTATAAATATGAAGGAATTATCCCATTTTTCCTCACTAATAATAGTGGAATCCATGGCGCAGAGTCAAAAGGGGATTCCATCCTAACACCCTAGCACTAGGGATAAAGCACTCCAATAAATCAACTCATAAGAAATTCTTATATGTATGACTTCTAATTGGGAAACAAGCAAAAGTAGTAATAAATATCTTAAGGGATTGTTTTTAATGGAATATGTAGTAAAGTAATCATAAGGCCTATTCCGTTTTTGTTGATCTTTCTAAGTAAAAAGCATAAAAATAAAAATCACTATCTATTCCATACCACTCCCCATTTGATCTAACCCGAACCCTATCTTTCTCGACGATTATCTCTATGAAATAGTAAGGAGACAGTATATTCTTGATTAAGGGTTGCCGAAAAGAAATTATTTTTCCCCCTTCCTTTCTTCTATAAAAGGAAACTATCTATTCAATCAATATCCCGACCAGCACTCAGAGATTCGCGCGAGTCCGTCGTTCGTATATTTTGTATATAAAGTGTCTTCGGCCCCTTTACTACAACTATTAATTCCAATTAGATTTCCTATCAGACTCTTCAATCTAGCTCAAGATCCAGCCATTGTACACGACATTACTAAATAAACTAAATAATTAGTAAATTAGTAAGTAGTCAAAGGGAATCCCGAAGTCTTGGTAATCCCTCTGCTATTACTATACTAAATAATAGCATATTTATTTGAATCCTAGATTCAAGGATTTAGAATCTTTTATACAAACCCCACCCAGCTAAGATGCTTATGCTTAGAAGCAAACAAGAATGAACAGCCCTTTTCTGATAGGCAATTAGAATAGAATAATTCAGCGAGTTATATTAACCGAACAGAAGAAGATATTTTGTTTTGTTGATCAGGCGACACCCGGATTTGAACTGGGGAAAAAGGATTTGCAGTCCCCCGCCTTACCACTCGGCCATGCCGC